AGACCTAGGATGTATAAGATCATAACATGAGTAATTCGGCAGATTTGGATTCCTATATATCCACTCATATGGTACTTCATCATACGATTCATATAAGATCCATCTGTCTAGATATCATCATATACATCCAGAAAGCCGTATGCTTTGGAAGAAGCTTGTACGGTTTGGGAAGGGGTTTTTATTGATCAAAAAGAAAAATCTACTTCAACCGATATGCCCTTAGGCACGGCCATACATAACATAGAAATCACACTTGGAAAAGGTGGACAATTAGCTAGAGCAGCGGGTGCTGTAGCGAAACTGATTGCAAAAGAGGGTAAATCGGTCACATTAAGATTCCCATCTGGGGAGGTCCGTTTGATATCCAAAAACTGCTCAGCAACAGTCGGACAAGTGGGTAATGTTGGGGTGAACCAGAAAAGTTTGGGTAGAGCCGGATCTAAGTGTTGGCTAGGTAAGCGTCCTGTAGTAAGAGGGGTAGTTATGAACCCTGTAGACCATCCCCATGGGGGTGGTGAAGGGAGGTCCCCGATTGGTAGAAAAAAACCCACAACCCCTTGGGGTTATCCTGCGCTTGGAAGAAGAAGTAGGAAAAAGAATAAATATAGTAATCGTTTTATTCTTCGTCGCCGTAAATAGGAATATGGAAAATCCATATTTTTTTTTTACTCGTCTTTTCAATTTCAAATTCAAAGGAGTAATCGGCCGTGACACGTTCACTAAAAAAAAATCCTTTTGTAGCTAATCATTTATTGGCAAAAATGGAGAAGCTCAACATAAGAGAGGAAAAAGAGATAATAGTAACTTGGTCCCGGGCATCTACCATTATACCCACAATGATCGGAAATACAATTGCTGTTCATAATGGAAAGGTACATTTACCTATTTATATAACAGATCGTATGGTGGGTCACAAATTGGGAGAATTCGCACCTACTCTTACTTTCCGGGGACACGCGAGAAAGGATACTAGATCTCGACGTTAATAAAATAAAGTGAAATAGGTGCTCATCGTTCATTGGGGGGGAGGTGAACCTTATGTCAAAGTGGAGAAAGTGGAAGAAGACCTTGAAAAAGCAAAAGATGAAGAGGAGCTCGAGTACACAAGTACAAGCTGTAGCTCAACATATATGTATGTCTGCTCACAAAGCACGAAGAGTCATTGATCAGATTCGTGGGCATTCCTATGAAAAAACACTTATGTTATTGGAACTTATGCCTTATCGAGCAGTTTATCCCATTTTTAAACTGCTTTATTCTGCAGCAGCAAATGCTAGTCACAATAAAAATTTCAACGAAGCTGATTCAGTCATTAGTAAAGCCGAAGTCAATGGGGGTACTATCGTGAAAAGATTCAAACCCCGGGCTAGAGGACGTAGTTATCCGATAAAAAGACCTACCTGTCATATAATTATTGTATTGAAGGATAGCTCTAAAAAGAAAACGGATCAGGATATATTTTTAGAAACAAAAAATGTATGGAGAGATCCTATAATAGAAAGATATATAGAGAAAGAGAGAGAGAGAGAGAGAAAAAAAAAAGATGGGGCAAAAAATAAATCCACTTGGTTTCCGACTTGGGGAAAACCAAAGTCATCGTTCCCTTTGGTTCAAACAACCAAAAAGTTATTACATAGGTCTCCAGGAAGATGAAAAAATACGGGATTGTATCAAGATATATGTACAAAAAAATATCAAAATATCTTCAAGTTTCGAAGGAATTGGAATTGCACATATAGAGATTCAAAAAAAAATGGATCTGATCCAGGTCATAATCTATATTGGATTCCCAAATTTGTTAATAGAAGGCCAAACACGAGGAACCGAAGAATTACAGATCAATGTACAAAAGGGGTTTCGTTCGGTGAACCGAAGACTTAACATTGCTATTTCAAGAGTTGCAAAACCTTATGGACAACCTAATATTCTTGCAGAATATATAGCTCTACAATTAAAGAATAGAGTTTCATTTCGAAAGGCAATGAAAAAAGCTATTGAATTAACTGAACAAGCAGACACAAAAGGAATTCAAGTAGAAATTGCAGGGCGTATCGACGGAAAAGAAATTGCACGTGTCGAATGGATCAGAGAAGGTAGGGTTCCCCTACAAACTATTCGAGCTAAAATTGATCATTGTTCCTATACAGTTCGAACTGTCTATGGGTTATTGGGCATAAAAATTTGGATATTTGTAGACGAGCAATAATGGCCCTTCCTTTGCTTGCCATTCTATTCAGCGATAGAACAAAAACTACAAACTAGTCCTTTTCACTTCAATAAAAAAAAAAAAAAGAAAAATGAGGAATTCTAATTCTATAGGGTTGAATAAAAATTCGATTGACTGTTTGGTAGAACTGCTATGCTTAGTGTGTGACTCGTTGGTTTTTTCTTTAGGGTTGGGATTAAAAAAAAAAAAAAACAGACTAGCCCCTAACTAATAACTATAAGAACTAGTAACCAACTCATTGCTTTGTATTATCGAGATCCAAGGAACCGGTCACTACATGATGTATCGATCATATAGTTGTAGCAACTGAAATCTTTTTTTCCATAAAAGAAAAATCCCTTTATGGGTTGTAAAGGGAAAGGAAAACAGAGGGATGCAGGTAAACGGAAGGGCGAGAGGAAGAGAGAAGGAGAATCTCCATGATATAGGATTCCAGTATGTATGGTCTATCAATCACCTCATATCATAAAAGGCAGTGTGATAAAGCATCAATATCAATACGGATTCGTCCATAATTAGATTAGATGAATACGATTCATAAGAAAAATACAAACAAATAATAAAGAGCCTCGAGTCAATAGAGACTGAGGAGATTGGCTCGGGAACGAATTTCATTAGGAGCTCCATTGCATAGTTAAGGCCTAACCATTAATGGAAAAGCTATGGGAACGATGGAACCTGTGACTGCAGAAGATTCTATTGAAAACGAATCCTAATGATTCATTGGATGGGATGGCGAAATTAACCAGGAACAAATTGATTTATTCGGATAGGTCATGGGTTCACCCTACGAATGAAGCAAATATGGAAAGAGTCAATATTCGCCCGCGAAACCATTATTGGATTGAAATATTTTGACGGATTCGGTAAAGGTCAAGGATTCATTTTCAAAAGCCATTATCCTATATAAATATAAATAGAAATATACGTCTAACTGTATATACAAGATATACGGATTCCTGCGTGAGAGATTAAATCTCAATAAACCCCATGATTCAGTGTATTATTCATTAAATAAATACATGTGTATCTGTAATATTATGGAATCGTTTCATTCGCGAGGAGCTGGATGAGAAGAAACTCTCATGTCCGGTTCTGTAGTAGAGATGGGATTGAGAAACAACCATCAACTATAACCCCAAAAGAACCAGATTCCGTAAACAACATAGAGGAAGAATGAAGGGAATATCTTATCGAGGCAATCATATTTGTTTCGGTAGATACGCTCTTCAGGCACTTGAACCCGCTTGGATCACATCTCGACAAATAGAAGCAGGACGACGAGCAATGACACGATATGCGCGCCGTGGTGGAAAAATATGGGTACGTATATTTCCCGACAAACCCGTTACAGTAAGACCTGCCGAAACACGTATGGGTTCGGGGAAAGGATCTCCCGAATATTGGGTATCTGTCGTTAAACCGGGTCGAATACTTTATGAAATGGGCGGAGTATCAGAAACTGTAGCCAGAACGGCTATTTCAATAGCTGCGTGCAAAATGCCTATACGAACTCAATTCATTATCGCGCGATAGGTGGTGATAGGTATGTGAAGGGTATTTGTGATAAAAAATACAATCGCAGATTTTTGGATTTCTGGACAGACAATATTTCTCCCTTTTTCCTTTGCATTGAAAGAGCAGATTCAAAAAATGATTCAACCTCAAACCCATTTGAATGTAGCAGACAACAGCGGGGCTCGAGAATTGATGTGTATTCGAATCATAGGAGCTAGTAATCAACGATATGCTAATATTGGTGACGTTATTGTTGCTGTAATTAAAGAAGCATTGCCCAATATGCCTCTCGAAAGGTCAGAAGTGATCAGAGCTGTAATTGTACGTACATGTAAAGAACTCAAACGTGACAACGGTATGATAATACGATATGATGACAATGCAGCAGTTGTCATTGATCAAGAAGGAAATCCAAAAGGAACTCGAGTTTTTGGAGCGATCGCTCGAGAATTGAGACAGTTGAGTTTCACTAAAATAGTCTCATTAGCTCCTGAAGTGTTATAAAGACTAGCGGATGAAACCATGATAGAGTATAGTAGGGTATCTGAAATAGATCACGTTAGTAGATTGTGTCTCACGCATATACCTTTACTATTTCATAAAGAAATAAGAAAAATAAAAAAAAAAGGGGGGGCATGTTGATTATATCAAAACCGGGAGGCATCAATAATTCTAGTTCGTCATGGGTAGGGACACTATTGCCGATATAATAACTTCCATAAGAAATGCTAACATGAATAAAAAAGGAACGATTCGAATAGCACCTACTAATATCGCCGAAAACATTGTGAAAATACTTCTACGAGAAGGGTTTATTGAAAACGTTAGGAAACATCGTGAAAACAACAAAGATTTCTTGGTTTCAACCCTGCGACATAGAAGGAATAGAAAAGGAACATATAGAAATATTTTAAAGCGTATTAGTCGACCCGGTCTACGAATCTATTCCAACTATCAACGAATTCCTAGGATTTTAGGTGGAATGGGAATCGTAATTCTTTCTACTTCTCGAGGTATAATAACAGATCGAGAAGCTCGACTAGAAGGAATTGGGGGAGAAATTTTGTGTTATATATGGTAATTCTTCTGGTATCCGAATTTGATCCGTAACTTGCTATTTGGGAAAAAGAGAGGAAAGACGGATTTCAACTATCACTCCTCCTCCATTAGTTGATACTTCAAGGGGGTTACCTGGAATGAAAGAACAAAAATGGATTCACGAAGGTTTAATTACTGAATCACTTCCCAATGGTATGTTCCGGGTTCGTTTAGATAATGAAGATCTGATTCTAGGTTATGTTTCGGGAAGGATCCGACGGAGTTTTATACGGATACTACCAGGAGATAGAGTCAAAATCGAAGTCAGTCGTTATGATTCAACTAGGGGACGTATAATTTATAGACTTCGCAACAAAGATTCGAATGATTAGATGGCATTTGAATTTAAGCATTCCTTTTATGGGGATACAATTCGAGGTTCAAAATTTCAAGAGACTTATTTTCTTCCAAGGAATATATTCGGAATTAAGGAATGACAAATATGAAAATAAGGGCCTCCGTTCGTAAAATTTGTGAAAAATGTCGCCTGATCCGTAGGCGGGGACGAATTATAGTAATTTGTTCCAATCCGAGACATAAACAGAGACAAGGGTAATCTTTCTAAAAAGGGACTTTCTAAAAGGTCCAATGTACATACAAATAAAGGATCTGTTTTGACATGAAATGGATATATCCATAGATCTCTGACTCATATTTATGAGATGATAAAATATGGCAAAACCTATACCAAGAATTGGTTCACATAGAAATGGGCGTATTGGTTCACGTAAGAATGGACGTAGAATCCAAAAAGGAGTTATTCATGTTCAAGCGAGTTTCAACAATACCATTGTGACTGTTACAGATGGAATAGGTCGGGTGGTTTCTTGGTCCTCCGCTGGTACTTGTGGATTCAGAGGCACAAGAAGAGGGACACCATTTGCTGCTCAAACCGCAGCAGGAAATGCTATTCGTACAGTAGTGGATCAGGGTATGCAACGAGCCGAAGTCATGATAAAAGGCCCTGGTCTCGGAAGAGATGCAGCATTACGAGCCATTCGTAGAAGTGGTATACTATTAAGTTTCGTACGTGACGTAACCCCTATGCCACATAATGGATGTAGACCTCCTAAAAAAAGACGTGTGTAGAAATAAGAATTGAATGGATTTCAAGAGAAATAAATGATTCAATGATCTGGTCAAACAATAATATTAGTTAGTATGGTTCGAGAAGAAGTAGCAGTATCCACTCGAACACTACAGTGGAAGTGTGTTGAATCAAGAACAGACAGTAAGCGCCTTTATTATGGACGTTTCGTTCTGTCCCCGCTTATGAAAGGTCAAGCGGATACGATAGGTATCGCAATCCGAAAGGCTTTACTTGGAGAAATAGAAGGAACATGTATCACACGTGCAAAATCTGAGAAAGTACCACATGAATATTCTACGATAGTTGGTATTGAAGAATCAGTACATGAAATTTTAATGAATTTGAAAGAAATTGTATTGAGAAGTAATTTGTATGGAACTCGTGACGCATCCATTTGCGTCAGGGGTCCTAAATACGTAACTGCTCAAGATATCATCCCACCGCCTTCTGTGGAAATAGTCGATACTACACAGCATATAGCTAACCTGACAGAGCCAATTAATTTGTGTATTGAATTACAAATCGAGAGGGCTCGCGGATATCGTAAAGCTCTAAATAACTATCAAGATGGAAGTTATCCTATAGATGCTGTATTCATGCCTGTTCGAAATGCGAATTATAGTATTCATTCTTATGGGAGTGAGGATGAAAAACAAGAGATACTTTTTCTTGAAATATGGACGAATGGAAGTTTAACTCCTAAAGAAGCACTTCACGAAGCTTCCCGTAATTTGATTGACTTATTTATTCCTTTTCTACATGCGGAGGAAGAGGACGTTAATGTGAATTTAGAGGACAATAAAAACAGGTTTACTTTATCCTTTTTTACCTTTCATGATAGATTGGCTAATATAAGGAAAAACAAAAAAGGAATTGCATTGAAATGTATTTTTATTGACCAATCAGAATTGCCCCCCAGGACCTATAATTGTCTCAAAAGGTCCAATATACATACATTATTGGACCTTTTGAATAACAGTCAAGAAGATCTTATGAGAATTGAACATCTTCGCATAGAAGATGTAAAACAGATATTGGACATTCTACAGAAGCATTTTGCAATTGATTTACATAAGAATAAGTTTTAAAAACATTGGGATTATTTCATCTTTTTCGAAAGAAAAGAAGAAAATGGGTTTTGAATCTTTGGCATCATCGGTATATCCAGAGTGGATTGATAATGAAATTTCAGAGATGTATCTAGGGAGAATTCACTTTGAAGCGACTATTCCCTAGATACATACGTCGTGGTATTTCATGGTTAAATCAACTTAAAAAAGGCCTAAAGTTAGGGATTTATCAATAGGTAATGTTGCTCCAATACCTAACCAAAGGGCTACTGCGGTACCGATCAAAAAAACTGTTGTAGCTACTGGACGACGAAATGGATTTTGGAATTTATTAACATTCTCCAAAAATGGTACTGTCAATAATCCCGTTGGTACTGAAACCATTAAGAGAACACCCAATAACTTATTGGGTACTGTACGGAGGATTTGAAATACGGGAAAGAAGTACCATTCGGGTAATATTTCCAAAGGAGTTGCAAATGGATCCGCTGGTTCAC